CAACAAAGATTTGGTTCTTTTTACAAACTTTATGTTGATAAATCCGCGGATCTAGAAATTCATTTCGGACAATTGAACCTTCTCAAACTGTTTCTTTTTAAGAACCAAAAATATTTGTGCCAAAATAACAGATGCCAAGAAGAACAAAAGGCCTTGGACACGTAATGGATCTTGAAGTACGATTTCCGCATCCCCCTGACCAAATCCACCCACATTAGGATTACTCGTTAATGGTTGATCAAGTTTGATAGATTCGCCCTCTGAAACAAGAAGTTCCGGTCCTGGGGGGATAATATCAACCACTTGACGTCCATCCGATGCATCCACTATGTTTATTTCGTATCCTCCTTTTTCTTTTCGTATAATTTTGCTTACTATACCCGCTGCTGTAGCATTATAAACATTATTGTTACTTTTGCTACCGTCGGGATAAATCTGACCCCTTCCCCTGTTCCCGCCTACGTATATGGGATATTTTAAGAAGTGAACATCTTTCTTAGTAGCGGGGTCTGGGGAAAGAATAGGAAAGGTGACTTCGCTATATTTCTGACCAGGAACAGGACCTATCACAAGAATATTTTTTTTATTAGGGCGATAGTTCTGAAAAGACAGATTGCCTATCTTTTCTTTAATCTCGGGCGAAATACGATCGGGGGGGGCTAATTCAAACCCCTCAGGTAAAATAAGAACAGCCCCTACATTCAAAGCTCCCTTTTTTCCATTAGCAAGAACTTGTTTCAGTTGCATATCATAAGGAATTCGAACAACTGCTTCAAATACAGTATCAGGAAGGACCGCTTGCGGAACCTCGATATCCACGGGTTTATTAGCTAAATGGCAATTGGCACATACAATACGGCCAGTCGCTTCTCGTGGATTTTCATAACCCTGCTGTGCAAAAACGGGATATGCATTTGAAATAGGTGCCCTAGCTATTATATATATTATGAGCGATATGGAAATGTATCGAGTAATCTCTTCCTTTATCCAAGAAAAAAGGGTATTTATAGTTTGCATGGTTCAATCATTGGTATCGAAAATTTATACAATAAAATTAGGTAGGTTCCTAGTCTAGTATAGTTCCCTATCTATGATTCTGCTATTTACTAAAAAAAGGTTAATGGAATATAGGAGGAATCCCTTGTATGAGTAGAAAGAATAAGTACAATTTTGAATGTTTTGCTTATGTACAAAGTAACAACCATTAGAATTTGATCAGTGAATCATTTTTCAGTCATTCATTGAATGAAAAATCACTACAAGTGAGGGAGATACACGATTTAAATAACGGAAGATCCAATATTTAAAAATTGTATCTAGAATGACCGGAAAAGTGGAAACAAGACCGGATATAATTTGATCGTTATGAGCTAATCCAAAATCTTTGTAGATAGAGCCAATCATTAGTTCCCAACCGTGGGGCGAATGGAATCCTATACATAAATCAGTTAATAAAAGAATTGAAAAAGCTTTTATTGTGCCGCTTAAGTTATATAGGAATTCTTGAACCCAAGAGTTAAGAATAACAAGTTCGTCATTACCTAGAATAGAATAACCACTTAGAATAACGAAACAGATTATATTTGTCGAAAAGTTCAAAATCGTATGGATACAATCTGCATTGTGTATCTTGATCAATTGGATCGTTTCTTTGTAGATTCCGATACGAAGCTTTTCTAGATGTGTTTCCGGGTATTCCTTTATCATTTCGTCCAGGAGGAAGAGTTCCTCTAATTCTATTAATTTTTTTAGAATACTCTTTTCTTGAATATCATTCAAGAAAATTTCGGATTGCCTAGTATCGCACCAATTAGTAACCCAAGATTCCAGACTTTTAGTAAATGAGAGAGAGATACACCAGGGCAAAAATACTATAGATGCAAAATATAGAAGGGGAATGGATGCTTTCTTTTTTGCCATTTTTTCGTCTTTGAATTTTTAATAAACTCACCTCATTCGTCGACTCCATATGATATTAACTAATATTCATATCAAGGATAGGTTCTATTACAAGTCATCGAGCCCATGAATCTATTCCCTGCTTTTTTTGTGTGTATGATTCAGTGGTTAGTACTTGAATTTAGAAATAATACAGAAATGGAATAAGAAAGAGTCCACTTCAAATTCGCACTTCCAATTCGACTAAAGATATTGTTTTCAAATATATCATTTGCTAAAATTCGAAGAAAGTGCCTCCTTTCGATAAATAAATGCACAAAAGCGCCCCTTCAAGTAATGAATATTATTCGGATTTTGAAAGGAAAGAACTCTCTTTCTATCAAAATATAAAATTTTTTGAAAAAAAAGCATTCACTATTTTCAGTTCATTTTTCAAAATACTTCAATTGGTACACGCAAGAAATAAGCCAATTCAGCAGCTTTTTGCTCAATTTCTCGTGGAGTCAAATTCTCATCAGTACGAGTCAAGGGAATAGCCCCATGGCCTCTGATTTCCATATAAAGGACACGACGAGCATAAATACCCTCTTTAACTTCTATTCTGATGGACTGGATGTCTTTCATAAGGAATTGAAGTAAGATGCGACGATTTTTTCCAGGAAATCCCCAACGAAAAATACACACTATTCCTTCTTTTCTATCGAATCGATCATAACCACTACCTACATTCCACGAAATTGTGCACCACAAATAGGAGCTAATAAAGAGACCCGCAATCCCGTAGAAAGACATCACGATCCCCTGTGGAAAAAAAATGATTTGTGGAGACGGAAATAAAGATATAAAATTCCTACCAAGATAACTGGAAATTCCAACAAATAAAAACCCTAATGAACCTAAAAAAAGGATAAAGGCCCAGCAGAAATTACCTGTTTTTCGAGACCCCGCTATAAGTTCTATCCATATATGTTCTGATCGCCAATTCATACTAGATCTAGTTGCATTTTATTGAAATTGAGAGAATAACCCAAATTAATTTGACTTTTTTTGTGTGTTTCCGAAGTAACTCTCATCAACTAGCACTATTCCGATGTGAACTTTTCGGAGTAATTCATCGAATTGCTTAGATCTAAAATAATAACATCCACTTCGTATGATTCCCTATAGATATCTACATATGGATACATTAACTTTACATTTCAGACATTCGCCCCGATCCCGATTTTTTTCAAATAGCTATAATTCATTTACGCATATATCATGTTTGCGCATGCATAATAGCTTATGCTCGGGGGAAACCACATCAAATATTTTATTCTAATAAAAAGATATCTGTGTTATGGTCTAAGTCTAAGTCTTGAAAAAAAAAAATAGATGAGATTTGGCCCCATCATATCTATATCTAAAAAATCTTGTTTTTTTGAACATGAAGAAATAAAGAAGCCATCGCAATTGCCGGAAATACTAGGCCCACTAAAGGCACCAAAATAGAGGGTAAGGTATTGAGAGTTGTCATAAAATGGATACCTGGATTTAATATTTGTACCTGTTATTGTTATAAAGGTCTCGTATAATCATTATAATTTATATATAATTATACTAAGTATGGCTAAACTAAGTGAGTATATGTGAGTACATAATATATATAAAGTAATATAAATATAATAATATTTAATAGAATAAGAATAAAAAATATATAAATAAAAATATATAAAAAAAAAGAGAAAAATTTAGAAATATAATTTGAAATTTTATAAATATAATAAAACAAGGAATGTAGAACTAACTAAATAGAATTTTTCACCTTTCTACATTAAATATTAAATTACATTAAATTCTACATTAAATATATATTATATATTCTACATTAAATATTATATATATATATGTACGAGAATCTCCTTTTTTATTATCTTGTTTTTGTCTAAAAATTTAATAAACTTGAATAAAATATAAAAGAAAGAAAGAGTTTTTTACAAATTCCCGAAAAATTTGTTATAATTCGATCCGATAATAGGGATTATTAGTAAAACTGGGGATTCTCAAAAAATATAGAATCTTGCCTCTTTCTATACTTTTCAATTTTCTATATGTGAATTATATACACATAAGAAGGGAACGTGAAATTCTCGTTTTATTCGCCTTGCCTAATTTTCATTTCGCGGAAGAAAGAATTCTCTCTTTTTTTGTTTGATAGAGGTTTCCTTATTAGTAATCAGGAATATCGGTAAAAAAAAATTATTCGCATAATTCTTTTTACAATTAAATCTTATGTTACCAAATGTTATCAAAGTAAAAATAAAATCCGAAGAATTGATTTTTACTTTGATTTCTATAAACTAAATAACTACTTGTTCTACACACAAAAAAAATCATTTCTATTTTTTTCTTTTTTTTATTAAGCATCTACTTGATTGAATTTTGATTCAGAGGAAAGAAAGCATGGAGCTGAAATAACTCATTCAGAACGCCTTTTAAAAGATTACGCGGTACGATTGGATCGAATAGGCCCTTATGGAATAAATATTCAGCCGCTTGTGAGCCCTCAGGTACTGTTTTATTCAATGTTTGTTCAATTACTCTTTTACCCGCAAATGCAATGTAGGCATTGGGTTCAGCAATAATGATATCCCCCAACATACCAAAACTAGCTGTTACCCCACCAGTAGTAGGAGATGTAAGGATTGATACATAAAATAACTTTTTATTTACTTGATAATCATATAAAGCGGAAGATATTTTAGCCATTTGCATCAAGCTCAAACTTCCTTCTTGCATGCGTGCTCCTCCAGAAGCACACACTAAAATAAGAGGTAAAAATTGATTGGTAGCATATTCGATCAAACGGGTGATTTTCTCGCCAACTACCGATCCCATACTACCCCCCATAAACTGAAAATCCATAATCCCAATTGCTACGGGAATACCTTTTAGTCGACCTGTGCCTGTTTGAACAGCCTCAGTTAATCCTGTCTTTCTTTGATAAGAATCAATACGATCTTTGTAAGGTTCCTCTTCTAAATGAAATTCAATGGGATCCAGAGAGACCATGTCTTCATCCATTGGAGCCCAAGTACCTGGATCAACCAAAAGCTCGATTC